GGTTTTAAAAAACCCCGCGAATTAACTTGGGTTACAGGGGTGGTTCTGGCTGTATTGACCGCATCTTTTGGCGTAACTGGTTATTCCTTACCTCGGGACCAAATTGGCTATTGGGCAGTAAAAATTGTAACAGGCGTGCCTGAAGCTATTCCTATAATAGGATCTCCTTTGGTAGAATTATTACGTGGAAGTACTAGTGTGGGCCAGTCCACTTTGACTCGTTTTTATAGTTTACATACTTTTGTATTGCCTCTTCTTACTGCCGTATTTATGTTAATGCACTTTCCAATGATACGTAAGCAAGGTATTTCGGGTCCTTTATAGAGAAAGCAGATCCTAGATATTTCTAATTTATTATATCAGGAAGGAACAAGAGTCTTTCATTGCTACAAATATGGATTATTTAAAAATAAGGCATGTTATTTGGATACTTCTATTCAACTCCGAATAGAATAGTTGAAGCATATTTTACAAAAAGAGGATAGATTATGGGAGTGTGTGACTTGAACTATTGATGGGTCCATGCAGATATATGATTTTATCCGCCACGTTGGAATTCACAACCCGATGTGTCTCCGCATCCAACCATCACGTCAGTCCCTTTATGTAGCATAGGATTAGGATAGGCTGGTTCGTTTGAAGAGAATATTTTCTATGATCATACCCGAATCATGTCATGCATGAACAGGCTCCGTAAGATCCCTAGAATAAGTGATGTGGAATAATCCAATGTTCTATTTATTCACTTTGTTTGATTTTTCTTTTTTTTTTTAGTCAATTTCTTAGAATTAATTGATAGTATTAGTATTTTATATTAATTTGATAGTAATCTTAGCAAGCTTTTTATAGTATATAGATGCATTCATTTCCTCTGCATCGACCCTGATCTATGATACTATCGGAGTTAAATAAGGGATCTAAAGAAGAAAAGGGGCTATACTTTATTAGTAACAAGTAAAAACTTTGTATTTTTGTATGTAATACAATCGAGATGTTGTGGGGATAAATACCAACCAAAGACATGAGACAATCCAAAAAGCACTTGATCATGATCAAAATTGTAAGCCTATTTGGATATTGAGCATTTCCTTGTTGCCAGAACTAAATTCTTTGCAATGAATGAAACTCAGGGAAATAAAATTTTATAAATCTTTTCTTAAATAGAGTCATTCTATCATTCTACATTATAATTATATATGTAGATATGTATGAAATATAGATCTTCTATGGATCTATTTCTGTGATGATTTTTATTCTTGCTCGAGCCGGATGATAAAAAATTATCATGTCCGGTTCCTTTGGGGGATGGATTCACAAGAATTCACCTATCCAAATAACAAAGAAACCTGATTTGAATGATCCTGTATTAAGAGCTAAATTGGCTAAAGGGATGGGACATAATTATTATGGAGAACCTGCATGGCCCAATGATCTTTTATATATCTTCCCAGTAGTAATTCTAGGCACTATTGCATGTAGTGTGGGCTTAGCAGTTCTAGAACCGTCAATGATCGGCGAACCGGCGGATCCATTTGCAACTCCGTTGGAAATATTACCCGAATGGTACTTCTTTTCCGTATTTCAAATACTTCGCACAGTACCCGATAAGTTATTGGGTGTTCTTTTAATGGTTTCAGTACCAATAGGGTTATTGACAGTACCCTTTTTGGAGAATGTCAATAAATTCCAAAACCCATTTCGTCGTCCAGTAGCTACAACAGTCTTTTTGATCGGTACCGCAGTAGCTCTTTGGTTAGGTATTGGAGCAACTTTACCTATTGAGAAATCCCTAACTTTAGGTCTTTTTTAAATTGATTAAATCGTTAAATAATACGACATAGGTATCTAAGGAAGATCCAGAAGGGGATCTTCCTTAGATACATCAATCTTATTATGATCTATTCTGCAAATATACGGACCGTGTCGGAGATTAAAAACTAATTCTATTCTTTTTTATTTCTCAAAAATGAAAACTTTTTCTTAGGTAAATTGATTGCGAAATGCTTCTGTAGAGTGTCAAATATCTGTTTTACATCTTCTATGCTAAAATATTTCATTTTCGTAAGATCTTCTTGACTGTGACTCAAAAGGTCCAATAATGTATGTATATTGGACCTTTTGAGACAATTATAGGTCCTGGAAGACAATTCTGATTGGTCGATAAAAATACATGTCAATGGAATTACTTTTTTGTTTTTCTTGAGATTAGTGAATATGTCTTGAAAGGAAAAAGGGGGTAAATTCCATCTGTTTTCATTTTCCTCAAAACCCATGTCCTCTTCCTCTGCATGTAGAAAAGGAATCAATAAATCAATCAAATTACGAGAAGCTTCATAAAGTGCTTCTTTAGGAGTTAAACTTCCATTCGTCCATATTTCTAGAAAGAGTATCTCTTGTTTTTCATTACCATTCCCATAAGAATGAATACTATGATTCGCATTTCGAACAGGCATAGATGCAATATCTATAGGATAATTTCCATCGTGAGAGTCATTTGTGGATTTCATACGATATCCGCGATCTCTATTGATTTGTAATTCAATACACAAATCAATCGGTTCTGTCAGATTAGCTATATGCTGTGTCGTGTCAACTATTTGTACAGAAGGTGGCGAGATGATATCTTGAGCTGTTATGTATTTTGGACCCCTGACGCAAATGGATGCGTCCCTAACTCCATAGAGATTACTTCTTAATACAATCTCTTTCAAATTTATTAAAATCTCATGTACTGATTCTTCAATACCTGCTATCGTAGAATATTCATGCAGCACATTATCAGATGTTGCACATGTGATACATGTTCCTTCTATTTCTCCAAGTAAAGCCCTTCGCATAGCGATGCCTATAGTATCGGCTTGACCTTTCATAAGCGGGGACAGAATGAAACGACCATAACAAAGACGCGTGCTGTCTACTCTTGATTCAACACATTTCCACTGTAGTGTTCGAGTGGATCCTGCTACTTCTTCTCGAATCATACTATTATTTTTCTTTTATTTATGATTATTGGATCAGATTCTTGAATCATTTATTTCTCTTGGAATCTCTCAAATTCTTATTTCTACACACGTCTTTTTTTAGGGGGGCGACATCCATTATGCGGCATCGGTGTTACATCACGTACGAAACTCAATAACATCCCATTTCTACGAATGGCTCGTAATGCCGCATCTCTTCCGAGACCTGGACCCTTTATCATAACTTCTGCTCGTTGCATACCCCGATCAACTAATGTACGAATAGCATTAAATGCTGCCGCTTGAGCAGCATAGGGTGTTCCTTTTCTCGTGCCTCTGAATCCAGAAGTACCTGCGGAAGCCCAAGAAATCACTTGACCTCGTACGTCTGTAACAGTTACAATAGTATTGTTGAAACTTGCTTGAACATGAATAACTCCTTTTGGTATTCTACGTTCATTCTTATTTGAACCAGTACGTGCATTCTTACGTAAACTAATTTTTACTATAGGTTTTGTCATATTTTATTAGATCATATTCATAAGAATAAAATAAAAAGAAAGAAGAAAGGATTCGTTTTCATATGAAATGGATATCCTCGTATCTTTCTGTAGATTTCTGATTCTTCTTTCTTTTTACATGTACATGGGTTTTTCTTTTTAAAAGTTCTTGATTTAGAACTTGAGAAGGATTACCCCTGTCTCTGTTTATGTCTCGGATTGGAACAAATGACTATAATTCGCCCTCGCCTACGAATCAAGCGACATTTCTCACAAATTTGACGAACAGAAGCCCTTATTTTCATATTGATAATTCCTTACTTTTATTCTGAGTCTATTTTTTTGGAAACAAAAATCAGTTTGTTACATTTTTGAACTTCAAATTATATCCCTACGAAAAGGATGGATGTTTAAAAGAATGATCTAATCGTTCGAATCTTTTTTGCGAAGTCTATAAATTATACGTCCCCTCGTTGAATCATAACGACTCATTTCGATTTTGACTCTATCCCCGGTTAGTATACGTATAAAACTGCGCCTGATTCTCCCTGAAATATAACCTAGAATTAGATCTTCATTATCTAATTGAATTCGGAACATACCGTTGGGAAGTGATTCAGTAATTAAACCCTCGCGAATCAATTTTTGTTCTTTCATTCCAGGGAACCCCCTTTCGGTATTAACTAATAGAGGAAGAGTTCTATAATTTACTTCTCCTCTCTATTTTACAAATAGTAAGTTCGAGAGAAAATTAGGGTACTCCAGGAGAATTACCATATATAACACAAGATTTCTCCTCCAATTTTTTCTAGTCGAGCTTCTCGATCTGTCATTATACCTCGAGAAGTAGAAAGAATTATAATTCCCATTCCACCTAAAATCTTAGGAATTCGTTGATAGTTGGAATAGATTCGTAGACCGGGTCGACTGATACGCTTTAAGATTATTTTATTTCCTTTCCTAATCTTTCTATGTCGTAAGGTTGAAACCAAGAAATTTTTTTGACTTTCTTGATGTTTTCGAACGTTTTCAATAAAACCTTCTTGTAAAAGTATTTTAACAATGCTTTTAGTGATATTAGTAGATATTATTTGAACTCTTCCCTTTTGATCTATGTCAGCATTTCTTATAGAAGTTATTATATCGGCAATAATGTCCCTACCCATGACTAACTATAGTTATTGGTGCCTTCTCATTTTGATATGATCAACATGCTTCTTTTTTGTTTTATTTTTTATTGGATTCTTTAAAAATTATTAGAAATTGAAAATATATACATGAGACACAATCTATTAATCGGATTTATTTCAGATATTTGAATTTTTAATATTCTATTTTCATCTATAAAACTTCAGGTGCTAATGAAACTATTTTAGTAAAATTCAACTGTCGCAATTCCCGAGCAATCGCACCAAAGATTCGAGTTCCTTTTGGATTTCCTTCTTGATCAATGATAACTGCTGCATTGTCATCATATCGTATTATCATGCCGTTGTTACGTTTGAGTTCTTTACACGTGCGTACAATCACAGCTCTAATTATTTCTGATCTTTCTAGAGGCATGTTGGGCACTGCTTCTTTGATTACAGCAACAATAACATCGCCGATATGAGCATATCGGTGATTGCCAGTTCCTATGATTCGAATACACATTAATTCTTGAGCTCCACTGTTATCCGCTACATTCAAAAAGGTTTGAGGTTGAATCATATCATTTTTATTGAAATATCTTATTTCAATGCAAGGGATAATGGAAAAAAGAAATATTGTCTGTCCAGAGATAAAGAAATCTGTGGCTGTTTTTTCATTCTAAATACTTCTTTCCTTCTTCTTTTACTTTTGTTTACCTATCCTGAAATAACAAATTGAGTTCGTATAGGCATTTTGCATGCTGCTATTTTCATAGCGGCTTTGGCTACAGTTTCTGATACTCCACTCATTTCATAAAGTATTCGCCCCGGTTTTACAACGGATACCCAATATTCGGGGGATCCCTTGCCCGAACCCATACGTGTTTCTGTAGGTCTTACAGTAATAGGTTTGTCGGGAAAGATACGTAACCATATCTTTCCACCACGACCGTATCGTGTCATTGCTCTTCGCCCTGCTTCTATTTGTCTAGCTGTGATCCAAGCAGGTTCGAGTGCCTGAAGAGCGTATCTGCCAAAACAAATATGATGACCTCGGCAAGATATTCCCTTCATTCTACCTCTATGTTGTTTACGAAATCTGGTTCTTTTAGGGTTATAGTTGATGGTTGTTTCTGAATTCCATCTCTACTGCAGAGCCGGACATGAGAGTTTCTTCTCATCCAGCTCCTCGCGAATGAAACGATTCGATAATATTACATATACACAACACATGTATTTATGTATTTCATTCTATCAAAAGAAAGAATCTATTAAATCTTTTTTATATTGGATTTGGTTACATGGGTCACTTTATATTTTTTATCTAACTAGGCGTGTTTGTTTATATCTAAATTTAGAAATTTAGATATAATGCTTCTTTCTTTTATCAAGATTTCTAAAGTATTTTACTTCACCTCTATTGAATCACGCCAATAGTCATCCAATAAATGAAATTATTAAATCAATTAAATGAAAGAAAAATAAATAAAGGTTTCGCGGGCGAATATTGACTCTTTTCTCCTGAATTTGTAGAGTCAATTCATGACCATTCAGAAGAAATCAATTTTTTATTGGTTGATTTCGCCATCCTACCCAATGAATCATTAGGATTCATTCGTTTTCAAGAAAATCCTATGTAATCACAGGTTCCCTCGTTCCCATAGCTTCTCTATTAATGCTTAGGTCTGAACTCTGCAATGGAGCTTTCAACAAAATATGTTATTTGTTTCCGAGTAAATCTCCTCAGTTTTTCTTAACCCGAAGCTCAATATTATCCATATTGATTAATTTATTAGATTATTATTTTAATTGAATTTCTTTTATTATATTTTCTTTATATTTTTTATTCTATTGTAATTGTATATCTTGTATTCTTATTTTATATTGATGTTGATGCTTTATAACACTGCCTTTTTATGGGGTAATTCTTCATAAACCATACATAAGGAAATCATATATCATTGAGATCCTTGATTCTCTCTTTCTATCATCCTTTCATTTTTACACATCCCTTCTTTTTTTTTCACAATTCATAATCAGATTTCTTTTTTATGACAAAGAATTTCAGTTGCTGCAACTATATGATAGATTCGGTCATATAGTGACTGTTTCTTGGGATCTTGACGATACGAAGCAATAAGTTAGTTATTAGTTTTGAGTTTCTTTAGTTACTGAGTTTATAGCGAGATCAGCCTGTTTTTTTTTCAATCTCAATCCTAAAGAAAAAACTAACGAGTCACACACTGAGCATAGCAATTATACTAAAATTTAAATTAAATAAAGGGTAAATCAAATTTTTATTAAACCTTATATAATTATAATTGTTCGTTTTTCTTTGATTAAGAAAAAGAAGAAAAGAGTTTCAAAATTTTTCTATCGATGATCAGAATGGCAAAATAAAGAAAGGTCCATTATTCTTATTTTCTTATTCTTGGTTTACAAATATCCAAATTTTGATGCCTAAGACTCCATAGATAGTTCTAATTGTATGGGAACAGTAATCAATTTTAGCACGAATTGTTTGTAAGGGAACCCTACCCTCTCTGATCCATTCGACACGTGCAATCTCTTTTCCGTCGATACGCCCTGCAATTTGCACTTGAATCCCTTTTGTACCCGTTTGTTCAGTTAATTCAATAGCTTTTTTCATTGCCTTTCGAAATGAGACTCTATTTTTTAATTGTAAAGCTATATATTCTGCAAGAATATTGGGTTGTCCATAGGGCTTTTCAATTCTTGTGATAGCAATGTTGAGTCTCCGTTTTACAGAATTAAACTTGTTTTGTACATTCATCTGTAATTCTTCGACTCCCCGTGTTCGTCCTTCTATTAATAAATTGGGAAATCCAATATAGATTATGACATGAATTAAATCTATTCTTTTTTGAATTCCTATATGGGCAATTCCTTCGAAACCTGAGGATATTTTCTTATTCTTTTTTACAAAGTCCTTAATACAATTCCGTATTTTTTCATCTTCTTGTAGACCCATGGAAAAATTCTTTGGTTTTGCGAACCAAAAAGAATGATGACTTTGAGTTGTTCCAAGTCTGAAACCAAGTGGATTTATTTTTTGTCCCATATTTTTATATTATTTTTATTTTTTCATCTATTTCTTTTTTCTAAATAGGAATCTAAATCTTAGATTTTTCTTTTAAAAAAATCTTTATATGACAAGTGGTTTTTTTTATGAGATAACTACGCCCTCGAGCCCGGGGTCTTAACTTTTTCACAATAGCACCTCTATTGACTTCAGCTTTACTAATAAATAAATCAGCTTTATTCAAATCCATATTATGACTAGCGTTTGCTGCTGCAGAATAAACTAATTTTAAGATTGGATAAGATGCCCAATAAGGCATTAGTTCTAGTATCATGAGTGTTTCCTCATAAGAGCGTCCGCGAATCTGATCAATTACTCTTCGTGCTTTGAAAACAGACATACATATATGTTGAGCTAAAACTTTTGCTTCTCTATCCGAATTTTCGTTATTTATCATAAAAGTTCTCCCCCGCCAATGAATGATAAGTGCCTAGATAGTATAAGATGTATAAGATAAGTCATTTATTTTTCTATAAAGTCTAAGTCTTATTAGTATACTAGAAAAAAGAAATATACCTATACTCTTACTACAAGATAAAGACTCTTAAGATAAGGCTTTTCACATGAATACTTAGTAGAACGACTAACGACGAGATTTATTATCGTTTCTAGCGTGTCTCACGAAAGTGAGAGTAGGTGCGAATTCTCCCAATTTGTGACCGACCATACGATCTGTGATATAAATAGGTAAATGTTCCTTTCCATTATGAATAGCGATTGTATGGCCAATCATTGTGGGTATAATGGTAGATGCCCGAGACCAAGTCACTATGATTTCTTTCTCCTCCCTCCTGTTGAGTTTTTCAATTCTTCCCGATAAATGATTAGCTACAAAAGGATTTTTTTTTAGTGAACGTGTCACGGCTGATTACTCCTTTTTTTTTTTCATTTTTAAAATTGGCATTCTATGTCCAATATCTCGATCTTAATCTGAAGTATAATGATGAATGGAAAAGAGAGAAAATCCTTTAGCTAGATAAGGGAAGGGGCGGATGTAGCCAAGTGGATCAAGGCAGTGGATTGTGAATCCACCATGCGCGGGTTCAATTCCCGTCGTTCGCCCATCACATTATTTCCAATTCAAAAAATTTGATTCTCAATGTTCCTATTTACGGCGACGAAGAATAAAACTATCACTATATTTGTTCCTTTTCCTACTTCTTCTTCCAAGCGCAGGATAACCCCAAGGGGTTGTGGGTTTTTTTCTACCAATCGGGGCTCTCCCTTCACCGCCCCCATGGGGATGGTCTACAGGGTTCATAGCTACTCCTCTTACTACAGGACGCTTACCTAGCCAACACTTAGATCCGGCTCTACCCAAACTCTTTTGGTTCACCCCAACATTACCCACTTGTCCGACTGTTGCTAAGCAGTTTTTGGATATCAAACGGACCTCCCCAGATGGTAATCTTAATGTGGCCGATTTGCCCTCTTTTGCAATAAGTTTCGCTACAGCGCCTGCTGCTCTAGCTAATTGTCCACCCTTTCCAAGTGTGATTTCTATGTTATGTATGGCCGTGCCTAAGGGCATATCGGTTGAAGTAGATTCTTCTTTTTTCTCAATCAAAACCCCTTCCCAAACTGTACAAGCTTCTTCCAAAGCATACGGCTTTCTAGATGTATATGATGATATCTAGACAGATGGATCTTATATGAATCGTATGATGAAGTACCACATGAGTGGATATAGTGGATATATAGTAATCCAAATCTGCCGAATCACTCATGTTATGATCTTCTACATCCTAGGTCTCCCCGTTCCGTCATCTGGCTTATGTTCTTCATGTAGCATTCAGACCGGATGACTCTATGAAATTACGTCGATACTTCCACATATTACGGATAACGTAGGAGACATCTCTATTTTTCCCCGGGGGTTCTTTCTAATTACCACTGCTTCGCTTTCAATTCGCCTCTGACCATCAAATGAAATGTGAATAACCCGTCCTCCTCTCTTTGAAACAAGGGGCGCTTCCGGTTCTGTGCGCGCTTCAAACAATTTTGTCTTCTCCATATTACCATATCTCTAGAGTCAATAATTTTCTATGAGGAACTACTGAACTCAATCACTTGCTGCCGTTACTCAACAGTTTTCTGTTGAGGTCTATCCCGTAGAGGTACTCCAATTGGATCAGTGATCGATTTCTAGGTTTCGTCGTAAACCTAATTGGTTACTTCCAATTACGTAAATCAATAGTTCAAACCGCACTCAAAGGTAGGGCATTTCCCATTGATATAGGAACTTCTGTACCAGAAACAATGGTATCTCCAATTATAGCCCCTCTGGGATGTAAAATATATCTCTTC